CCGAGTCAGCTTACTAATTGGATGCCCTACTGCGTTACAAAATTTCGCTTTAGCCAATGATCCAATCAGAGGAATAATTGGAACTATTGTATCGAGTTTATTGGGAGCATTATTTAGTAGAAATGAATTTTCTAGCATTCGATTCCGCACCACTGCAGGATTTCGTCGAACACTTGAAAAGTAACTCAAAAAATCAAGGGAATGCTTGGATAATTGGTTTATACGGATACTTGCCGCGTGAGACCATACATCAAAATGACATTGCCATAAATTGACAAGGTAAGATTTCCATTTATTCATTAGAAGAGGTGTGTCTTTGGAAGCCAGAATTGATTTTCCTTGATATCTAACATAATGCATGAAAGGATCCTTGAGAAAGCATGGGATGACCGGAAAATCATTAGCAAAGACTTCGGCAAAATGTTCTATTTTTCTATATAAACAGAGTCGTTCAAAAAGGACTCCAGAAGATGTTAATCGTAAATGAGAAGATTGGTTACGGAGAAAAAGGAAGATGGATTCGTATTCACATAGATAAGAATTATATAGGAATAAAAAGAATCTCGGATTACTTTTTGAAAAAATGGAAATAGATTTATTTGTAATAATAAGACTGTTACAATTAGAATACTCATGAAGAAAGAACCGCAATAAATGCAAATAAGAAGCATCTTTCACCCGGTAACGAAGGGTTTGAACCAATATTTCCAGATGGGCAGGGTAGGGTATTAGTATATCCGCCGAATAATTTAAATGTGGGAACTTTTCCTCTAAAAAGGGAAATATTGAATGAATGGATCGTAAATTGTAAAATCTTACGATTTCTGCCCCTTCTAAAGAAGATATTAATCGTAGATAAAATGGAATTTCCACAATGATTGCAAATCCTTCTGATAGAATTTTAGAATGCAAATTCTTGTTGTACCCAAAAAATGGATTTTGTTTAGAATCATTAGCAGAAATTATCAAATAATTCTGTTGATACATTGTAGTAATTAAGCGTTTTACAATCAGTAAACTAGATTTATTATCATAACCTATATTTTCCAACAACATGTATCTATTTAAACCATGACCATGAGCAAGTGCATAACTATATTCCCGAAAGATAAATGGGTATAGGAAGTCATGTTGCCTAAATCTATCGAGTTCTAAATATCCTTGAAATTCCTCCATTTAAAATTAGATGGGGATAAGGGATTTCTTTTGGGTTATTAAATGACACATAGTACGATACAGTCAAAACAGGATATTATAGTAAGAAATAAATAGATATATACCCCGGAACCAGATAAGACTGATCGACGGACTCTTTAGCCTCTCCTTTTCCATCTAATTTAATTGTTTTATGTTCATTCGAGGATAACAAGATGGTTAGAAATCCTTTATTTGTTCAACCCAATCGCTCTTTTGATTTTGGAAAAAAAGGATTTTTATCTTTATCAATAGACTGCTTTTTCTACACATTTACCCCCACACTCTAATGGAGAATAGCTACTAATAATTAGGATTTAAAAATAAATCGATGATCCACTTATGGGAAAAGCATTTCCCGCATCAAGGACTAATCTATTTTTAACGTTTAATTAGATCGGGTAATCGTTCAAATTAAGAACAGAAGCTCGTTTCTTTTTTTTTGTTTACCTATAATTGGAGCCATAGGGCTCTATCCATTTATTCACTTAACCCAAAATTTCATTTTCTTTTTTTTCGTCAAGAATTTAAACAAAGTTTTGAACCGATCCGCTAAGAATAAAATATTCTCAGAATTCCACATTGATACGACATGCTGCTTTTTCCATTCATTCCTTTGAGGATCAGTCGCGGTCTTACAAGCTCTAGAGATAGTATCGACGAAGACGTTGCTTCATACAAATGTGTAAAAATTGCCAGTCGCACTTAAAAGCCGAGTACTCTACCGTTGAGTTAGCAACCCCCCCCCCCCCCCAAAAAAAAATGTGTAGATCCAATCGGAATAAAAAATTAGATTTAATTGCACACCGAAATCCAAATAGTAAAATAGCAAAAATATTGCTAATCGATTCTGAACATAAAAAAAATAATGAACATATTAGATGCAAATACACTGACTTCTAAAATAAGAATCTAGATTAAGATAAGGATATGGATTAAGTCAAAATTGATGTACTGCCACGGATTTAGTTCGTATCTTATCTTATCTATTATTATCTTATCCGTTTTTTTTTTTCAATAAAATAAATAAATTAAATAATAAATAAATAAAGGCTTCTCGTATCCCAGCAAATCCGACGAATCCATCGTTTAAATAAAGTAAAATAAAAAAACCAAGTCCATAGATGGAACAGAGGGAAATAGATACATTTATTCATGATCGGATTATATTTGTTTGATACACTGTTGTCAATATGAATGTAAATCTTAAGAAAAGAACACAATGTGGAGAACCATAAATTAAAATAAAAAAAAAATGAAATATTGAATTAATATAATAAAATATAAATTATACAAATAAAGAAAAAACTAATGACTTGTATTGAATTGGCACTAACTATATATGGATAATAAACATGGATACAAAAGGATGTAAGCGTAAGAATCAATATTCGTAGCAAAGTATCGCAATGCTTGGGTTTACTTAATCCATATAAGTAAAAAAAAAAGAAATCTTAAATCCCATTTGTTTTTTTTTATTTATTTGTTCATAACATAAAAAAAGTGAAAGTTTCGACTAAAAACCAACTAGTATTGAATTAGCAATAATGTAAATATTTTGGATTTAGAAATCCAACTACTTCGGTTATTCATTTGATCTTTTTTCATCTGTCTTAAATTAAATGAATTTATATCACTAAAATAAAAATAAATTTTTGTCGTTATAGAAGACGACATTTTTTAGTAGTAGACATTTTTTGGTAGTAATAATAAATAGGTATGAATAGAACAAAAGAGGGGGCTTATATAACTTTGTATAACCTTTTATATACTACCGCCCCCCTCTTTTGTTCTATTCATTAATTGAATTTAATCTGTTGATTAAGGCAAAGTTACATAAAAACTCCCGCCTTCTTCGAAATATCATGAACAGTTCCCGTAGGTTGAGCGCCCCTTTCAAGGAAATATAGAATAGCAGGAACATTTAAATAGGTTTGATTCTTTAGCGGATCATAAAAGCCCACTTTCCGAAGAGCTCTTCCTTCTCTTCGGCATCGAGCATCAATTGCAACGATTCGATAAACCACCCATTGGGATAGATGTAGATGAATAATACCCCCCCTAGAAACGTATAAGAGGTTTTCTCCTCATACGGCTCAAGAAAATTCGAAATTATGTCTATGGATCGAATTTGAAATTTTTAATTAGTAATGTCAAATGGATCCATAAAATAATCAAATCAATTAAATATGAGTTAAGTACTTTTTATTATTCCTTATTCTTATCCGAAAAAGAAAATAAAATCATTTGTATTCGCATCCTCATAACTCAAGTTGGATAACTCGCTAATAACCCAAGGAAACCCTTTACTTTAGGTATTTCGTTTATTGAGCGATCTCTAACCACGCACCCTTTTTTTGTCTTTAGAATCTATTTTGATTCTTAATTAGAATCTATTTATTGAGACAACTGAAAGTGGTATTTCCTTGTTCCAGGATTCTTTATCGTTTCTTTGAATCATTGGGTTTAGACATTACTTCGGTGATTTTTAATCGTTTCAAAAAACGTCAGCAACATACCCTTTTTGTGATTTCTTTTTATCAAAAAATCATACAAATGGTCGATTTGATTCCTGCGCGATACACTTTTAATCGAAAGAGTTTTACCAATTCCAAGAGGTTTTACTTATAAATTTGAAAATTGGATCCTTTCGATTTTTATATGGAAAATATACTTACGAAGCTGTTTCAACTTATTAATTAACACTAACCCTAGATCCGTTCCCTTAAAAAATGAATCAATACTTTTTTTTACTCGAGCTCCATTAAGATCATGTACTATTTACATCCCAACCCCCGACCTCAAAAAGGAGGGTTCTAGTGAAACAGAACAAACGATGTCGAGCCAAGAGCACCCTCATTCCTATCTAATTAATATAAAAAGAAAATGATGGATGTAAGAATCCACAGACGACCATATCCCTCAAGTCGCACGTTGCTTTTTACCACATCGTTTTAAACGAAGTTTTACCATAACATTTCCTAGTAGGTTGCTGTAAACAGTATGTAATTGATTCCATTATGGACTCATGAATAATCATTGGTTCGTTCGGTACATAGTAATCCATACTTTTATGAATGGGTAATTTCTCAAGAAGTATCAGCACGAATTAAATTTAACCCCATATAATATATAATATATTATATAATATATAGAAATATAATAAATATTTTTTTAATATATTATTTTATTTTTTCTTTAGAATTATAATCTAAATATAAATATTAGAATATAAAAAAATTGAACTAATAAATAACACAAATAAGTTTTTTTTTTTAATCTGCATCTTGAGGTGACTTGCTAAAATAGATTCACCAATTTCACACTTCTTCGAGTACCAAGGACTCATAAGACATTATTAAAAATATTTAATTGATTGAAAAATTTTCTATTTCACTATCATTACATTATTTGAATAAGGCTTTACAGTAAAAATCGCATTTTGATAATAATAGAGAAAAATTCATATTCGGATTAAACCATAAAAAAAATGTAAATTCTTTTTGTTTTTCACGAGGTGGTGGATAAAGACTGATAGAATAGAGGCTTTGGGTTGTTATTCTTTTTGATAAATCATAATTAAAAGAGGATCCCCATACCTATCAGGTAGACTAAACAAATATCTTTGAAAGTAATTAGAAACATTCTATGTTTTAGAAACATTCTATGTTAAAGGGTAAAGTTAAATATTTAAAATTTAGGGATAACAAATCTATTGTCACAAAACTCAATTGAAATAAAATAAAGTTTTCAATGAATCAATGAAATAGAAGAAATAGAACGATAACAATACATATATATATAAGCCCTCGCTCCCTTTCTGCGTAGTTTATTTGACTTGGAGTCAATAATCCGGCTGCAATTATTTCCTAAGGAAAAGCGACTAAGATGTATGAATACACTTTGTCTCAATTGGTACATATCATATATTTACAATTTTTCATAAAAGAAAACACAAAATACTTAAAAACGGGGTTCAAAGAAAAGACATATGTTACATATGTAACTTGGTTTTTTTTTTAATGAAATTCAGACAGCCGCATATATTGAAATTGGTATTTTACATTGACGTTTAACTCCTATCTACTGCGTCAATTCTATGAAGATGATGAATCCTAAATAAAAAAAGAATCCTATTAGAGTGTTCCAGACTATTACTATTTTGTATAAATGTAAATTAAAACAAATACAGATTAAACAAGTACAGATTAAATCATGGCTCGTATTTTTATTTTATGAAGAACTAACTTATTAAATAGAAATATGATTTAATCTATGCTCCCATCTTACCTCTTACCTGTATACAAATAGATTCAATTACATCTGTGTGTTATTTGAACACGATTCGATTTTTGATTTTTGAAAAAGATATAATTCATATAAGAATCAATCATTATAGGAAAGCAAAATCAGATTATAACCAATCTTATTCTACTCTTAAAAAAAAAATAAGGTTGTTTAAAAAAGGGCAATCTTTCTTTTATTCTGATATAAAATAGAAAATCTATATTCTGATATGATATATATAATATAATAGGTATGCTCTGGGACGGAAGGATTCGAACCTCCGAATACCGGGACCAAAACCCGTTGCCTTACCACTTGGCCACGCCCCATTTTTGATTTATATTCGACATTAATAAAGACTAATATTGATAGTAGTTCTTCGTCAATTCTAGTTCAAATCTATATAGAATAGATTAGAGTGTTGCTAGGATTTTGAGACATTTAGATAGAGAATTAAACGACATTTATTGATCATTACATACAATTCAATTAAGATATTGTATGAAAGTATGGTTTTGTCTATTCTCTTTTGATTTGAGAATTGAAGGATTTTTGATTGGGTTAATTCAAAAAAAAAAAATTATAATAACTCATATTAAGAACTCATCATATTAATAACTCAATCAAAATAAATACAATTATCTTCAAGAACAAAGAAAAAAATGTTTGTTATGCTTAATATCTTTAGTTTGATCTGTATTTGTCTTAATTCTGCTCTTTCTTCAAGTAGTTTTTTCTTCTCAAAATTGCCCGAGGCTTATGCTTTTTTGAATCCAATCGTAGATTTTATGCCAGTAATACCTTTGCTCTTTTTTCTCTTAGCTTTTGTTTGGCAAGCTGCTGTAAGTTTTCGATGAGATCTTTAATACGGTCCTAGAAAAATTCATGATTTATTCTTAAAAAAAAAAATTCTAACAATTCATAAGATCAGATAAGTCTTATAGTATAACCCTTCGATTCAAATAATGAAATTCTTGGATCGCCACAATAAGTCTGGGCTCCCCCCAGTTCCTCATTCGGACCCTTTTTTACAGTGAAAGAACCTAGTAGATTCCTCCGCAATATCTAATTGCGGGTATGAAAAAAGCTTTTGGTAATGAAAGACTTGACTCTTATTACAAATGAATTTCTGAAAATTCTTTTTTATTTCTATACTATAGATTTAGAAAAAGAATTTCGTGGTGTCAAAATAAGGTATGTGGTATAAAAATGGAGAATCTATTATTTTTTTTTCCAAAAAAAAATGATCTTGGAGATTGTGTAATGCTTACTCTTAAACTATTTGTTTACACAGTAGTGGTATTCTTTGTTTCTCTCTTTATCTTCGGATTCCTATCTAATGATCCAGGACGGAATCCTGGACGTGAAGAGTGAAGAATAAAAAATAACAATAAAGTTTCTGTTTTCCTTGCTTGATTTTAAAATGTTCTTAGGATTTTATTTATTCCACACTTTTAACTATTAATTAAAATGAAATAAAAAAAAAAGACTCGTTGAAAGAGAAATTGAAAGATAAAGAAAAAATACCAAGTCATTGACTAAAGCGGAAAGAGAGGGATTCGAACCCTCGGTACGAAAAACCCGTACAACGGATTAGCAATCCGACGCTTTAGTCCACTCAGCCATCTCCCCAAATTGAAAGAAAAAGGATAATTACTAGATTATATTACACAAAAACAGTAAGGCTTGAAAAAGGGCCCTCTCTTTATACCCCTTTATTATTCAGTATATAATTATTATATAGATATCTAATTATAGAGACATAGAAAAATAGAAAAAAAAATATATAAAATAAAAATCAGTGATTTCATTTAGGTAAAGTAAGGGCTCGAAAGCGATATCTCAACTCCACTATTCCAATGAATATAAATTTAGATATATAACCACCTAATGCCCCAAGAATATTATATATTATATAAACTATAAACTATAAATTATATATCAATGAATTTCTTATAGAAAAAAATTATAGAATTAATAAATAGTAAATAGAAAGTAATAATAAATATATAAATTAAA